GCTAGCGTAGCTTAATACAAAGCATAGCACTGAAGATGCTAAGATGAGTCCTAAAAAACTCCGCATGCACAAAGGCATGGTCCCGACCTTATCATCAGCTCTAACTCAACTTACACATGCAAGTCTCCGCAACCCAGTGAGTAAGCCCTCAATCCCCCGCCCGGGGACGAGGAGCGGGCATCAGGCACAATATTTAGCCCAAGACGCCTGGCCTAGCCACACCCCCAAGGGAATTCAGCAGTGATAAACATTAAGCCATAAGTGAAAACTTGACTCAGTTAGTGTTAAGAGGGCCGGTAAAACTCGTGCCAGCCACCGCGGTTAGACGAGAGGCCCCAGTTGATGATACAACGGCGTAAAGGGTGGTTAAGGATTTTCAAAAATAAAGCCAAATGGCCCTTTGGCCGTCATACGCTTCTAGGTGTCCGAGGCCCCAACACGAAAGTAGCTTTAATTAACCAACCTGACCCCACGAAAGCTGAGAAACAAACTGGGATTAGATACCCCACTATGCTCAGCCATAAACTTAGACATCCGACTACAATTAGATGTCCGCCAGGGTACTACGAGCATTAGCTTAAAACCCAAAGGACCTGACGGTGTCTCAGACCCCCCTAGAGGAGCCTGTTCTAGAACCGATAACCCCCGTTAAACCTCACCACTCCTAGTCACCCCAGCCTATATACCGCCGTCGTCAGCTTACCCTGTGAAGGTAATAAAAGTAAGCAAAATGGGTACAACCCAGAACGTCAGGTCGAGGTGTAGCGCATGAAGTGGAAAGAAATGGGCTACATTTTCTATCACAGAATATCACGAACATGCACCATGAAATAATGCTTGAAGGAGGATTTAGTAGTAAAAAGGAAATAGAGTGTCCCTTTGAACTCGGCTCTGAGACGCGTACACACCGCCCGTCACTCTCCCCTGTCAAAACGCACAAAAAATAACTAATAAACTAGCACTGACAAGGGGAGGCAAGTCGTAACACGGTAAGTGTACCGGAAGGTGCACTTGGAACAAACCCAGGGTATGGCTGAGTTAGTCAAGCATCTCACTTACACCGAGAAGACATCCATGCAAATTGGATTACCCTGAGCCAAACAGCTAGCTTATCCACCAACACTAACCAAACAATATAAATAAAATAAAATAGAACAAACACTAAAAACTAAACCATTCTTTTACCTGAGTATGGGAGACAGAAAAGGTTCAACAATAAGCGATAGAAATAGTACCGCAAGGGAAAGCTGAAAGAGAAGTGAAATAACCCATATAAGCACCAAAAAGCAAAGACTAAACCTTGTACCTTTTGCATCATGATTTAGCCAGTAAACACAAGCAAAGAGACCTTTAGTTTGAAACCCCGAAACCAGGTGAGCTACCCCGAGACAGCCTATTAAGGGCCAACCCGTCTCTGTGGCAAAAGAGTGGGAAGAGCTCCGGGTAGAAGTGACAGACCTACCGAACCTGGTGATAGCTGGTTGCCTAAGAAATGAATAGAAGTTCAGCCTCGTACACCTCAAACCAACCAAATATAAACAAGACTTAAGAGAAACATACGAGAGTTAGTTAAAGGGGGTACAGCCCCTTTAACAAAGGACACAACCTTAATCAGGAGGATAAAGATCATAATACGTAAAACATACTGTTCTAGTGGGCCTAAAAGCAGCCACCTAAATAGAAAGCGTTAAAGCTCAGACAGAAACAAGTTTATTATTCCGATAGAATATCTTACTCCCCTAATTCTATTAGGCTAATCCATGCCAACATGGAAGAAATTATGCTAAAATGAGTAACAAGAAGGCCCGCCCTTCTCCAAGCACAAGTGCAAGCCAAACCGGACCAACCATTGGCAAATAACGAACTCAACCCAAGAGAGAAATGTGAATTACAAAAAAAACAAGAAAAACCCACAACCCAGACATCGTTACCCCCACACTGGAGTGCTATATAGGAAAGACTAAAAGAAAAGGAAGGAACTCGGCAAACACAAGCCTCGCCTGTTTACCAAAAACATCGCCTCCTGCAACACAACCAAGTATAGGAGGTCCAGCCTGCCCAGTGACTACAAGTTCAACGGCCGCGGTATTTTGACCGTGCAAAGGTAGCGCAATCACTTGTCTTTTAAATAGAGACCTGTATGAATGGCTAAACGAGGGCTTAACTGTCTCCCCTTTCAAGTCAGTGAAATTGATCTGCCCGTGCAGAAGCGGACATAATAATACAAGACGAGAAGACCCTTTGGAGCTTAAGGTACAAAACTCAACCACGTCAAGCAACTCACTAAAAAGCAAAAACCTTGTGGAACATGAAATTTTACCTTCGGTTGGGGCGACCACGGAGGAAAACAAAGCCTCCAAGTGGACTGGGACAAACCTCCTAAAACCAAGAGAAACATCTCTAAGCCACAGAACATCTGACCAAACATGATCCGGCTGCTTAAAGCCGATCAACGAACCAAGTTACCCTAGGGATAACAGCGCAATCCTCTCCCAGAGTCCATATCGACGAGGGGGTTTACGACCTCGATGTTGGATCAGGACATCCTAATGGTGCAGCCGCTATTAAGGGTTCGTTTGTTCAACGATTAAAGTCCTACGTGATCTGAGTTCAGACCGGAGCAATCCAGGTCAGTTTCTATCTGTAACGCTACTTTTCCTAGTACGAAAGGATCGGAAAAGAGGGGCCCATACTTAAAGCACGCCCCACCCCTAATTTATGAAAACAAATAAATAAAACAAAGGGAGAGCTAAAATCCAGCTAGCCAAAATAAGGACATACTGGGGTGGCAGAGCATGGTAAATTGCGAAAGGCCTAAGCCCTTTTACCCGGAGGTTCAAATCCTCTCCCCAGTTTATGCTAAACACCCTAATAACTCACCTAATTAACCCCTTAGCCTATATCGTACCTGTTTTACTAGCAGTGGCCTTCCTAACACTAGTTGAACGAAAAGTATTAGGATATATACAACTACGAAAAGGACCCAATGTAGTAGGACCATATGGATTACTACAGCCTATCGCCGATGGAGTCAAACTATTCATTAAAGAACCAGTACGACCATCAACATCATCCCCATTCCTATTCCTAGCCACCCCCATACTAGCACTAACCCTAGCCATAACCCTATGAGCACCAATACCCATACCTCACCCAGTAACTGACTTAAACCTAGGCATCCTATTCATCCTAGCCTTATCAAGCCTAGCAGTATATTCTATCTTAGGGTCCGGCTGAGCATCAAACTCAAAATACGCACTAATTGGAGCTTTACGAGCCGTAGCCCAAACAATTTCATATGAAGTCAGCCTAGGACTCATTCTATTATCCGTAATTATTTTCTCAGGAGGATACACACTACAAACATTTAATATTACCCAAGAAAGCATTTGACTATTAATTCCTGCCTGACCATTAGCCGCAATATGATACATCTCAACACTAGCTGAAACAAACCGAGCACCATTCGACCTAACAGAAGGTGAATCAGAACTAGTTTCCGGCTTCAACGTAGAATATGCAGGAGGACCATTCGCCCTGTTCTTCCTAGCCGAATACGCCAACATCCTATTAATAAACACCTTATCAGCCGTACTATTTCTAGGAGCATCACACATCCCAAGCATACCCGAACTAACAACAATTAACCTCATAACCAAAGCCGCACTATTATCAATCCTATTCCTATGAGTCCGAGCCTCATACCCACGATTCCGATATGATCAACTAATACACCTAATATGAAAAAACTTCCTCCCCCTGACACTCGCCTTTGTACTATGACATACCGCCCTGCCCATTGCACTAGCAGGACTCCCACCACAACTATAATTACGGAACTGTGCCTGAATGCCCAAGGACCACTTTGATAGAGTGATTTATAGGGGTTAAAATCCCCTCAGTTCCTAGAAAGAAGGGAATTGAACCCATACTCAAGAGATCAAAACTCTTGGTGCTTCCTTTACACCACTTTCTACTAGGCGGGGTCAGCTAATAAAGCTTTCGGGCCCATACCCCGAACATGACGGTTAAAGTCCCTCCTCCGCCAATGAACCCATACGTACTTACAATCCTACTATCTAGCCTAGGCCTAGGAACCACCCTAACCTTTGCCAGCTCTCACTGACTACTCGCCTGAATAGGACTAGAAATTAATACCCTAGCAATTACCCCATTAATAGCACAACACCACCACCCCCGTGCAGTAGAAGCCACCACAAAATATTTCCTAACCCAAGCCACCGCAGCAGCAATAATCCTATTCGCAAGCACAACAAACGCCTGAATAACAGGAGAGTGAAGCATCAACGACCTATCAAACCCAATCGCCAGCACAATATTCGTAATTGCTCTAGCCCTTAAAATTGGACTCGCACCAATACATTTCTGAATACCAGAAGTACTTCAAGGACTAGACCTGACAACAGGACTAATCCTGTCAACCTGACAAAAACTAGCACCATTTGCACTAATTATCCAAACAGCCCAAACCATTGACCCACTACTCCTAACTGCCCTAGGAATAGCATCTACACTAGTAGGAGGATGAGGAGGACTAAATCAAACTCAACTACGAAAAATCCTAGCCTACTCATCCATCGCACACATAGGATGAATAATTATCATTATTCAATATGCACCCCAATTAACCCTTATTGCCCTAGGAACATACATCATCATAACCTCAGCAGCATTCTTAACTCTAAAAATATCATTTGCCACTAAAATCAACACACTCGCAACAACCTGATCAAAAACCCCTATCCTAACAGCAACCACCGCTCTAGTACTATTATCATTAGGGGGCCTACCCCCACTCACAGGATTCCTACCAAAATGATTAATTCTACAAGAACTCGCAAAACAAGACCTCCCAATCATCGCCACAATTATAGCACTCACTGCCCTAATTAGTCTTTACTTCTACCTACGACTATGTTACGCAATAACACTGACCATCTCCCCCAACACAACCAATGCAACTACCCCATGACGAACCCAAACAACCCAAAACTCCCTACCCCTAGCCCTATTTACCACAGCCGCCCTGGCTCTATTACCCATAACTCCAACCATCATAATACTAACCACCTAGGAACTTAGGATAATACTAAACCAAAAGCCTTCAAAGCTTTAAATAGAAGTGAAAATCTTCTAGTTCCTGATAAGACCTACAAGAAATTAACTTGCATCTCCTGATTGCAAATCAGATATTTTTATTAAACTAAGGCCTTACTAGATGGGAAGGCCTCGATCCTACAAACTCTTAGTTAACAGCTAAGCGCTCAAACCAGCGAGCATCCATCTACTTTCCCCGCCGTCTAACCGGGCCAAGGCGGGGAAAGCCCCGGCAGACTATTAATCTGCGTCTTTGGATTTGCAATCCAATATGTTCTTCACCACAGGGCTGTGGTAGGGAGAGGACTCAAACCTCTGTCTTCGGGGCTACAACCCACCGCCTAAACACTCGGCCACCCTACCTGTGGCAATCACGCGCTGATTCTTCTCTACTAACCACAAAGACATTGGTACCCTCTATCTTGTATTTGGTGCCTGAGCCGGAATAGTAGGAACCGCCTTAAGCCTCCTTATTCGGGCTGAACTAAGCCAACCCGGATCGCTTCTAGGTGACGACCAAATTTATAATGTTATTGTTACCGCCCACGCCTTTGTAATAATTTTCTTTATAGTAATGCCCATCCTTATTGGAGGGTTTGGAAACTGACTTGTCCCACTAATAATCGGAGCCCCAGACATGGCATTCCCACGAATAAACAACATAAGCTTCTGACTTTTACCCCCATCATTCCTACTACTCCTAGCTTCTTCTGGTGTTGAAGCTGGGGCTGGAACTGGATGAACAGTATACCCTCCCCTTGCAGGAAACCTAGCCCACGCAGGAGCATCAGTAGACCTAACAATCTTCTCCCTACACCTAGCAGGTGTGTCATCAATTTTAGGGGCCATTAATTTTATCACTACAACCATTAACATGAAACCACCAGCTATCTCCCAGTACCAAACACCCCTATTTGTGTGATCAGTACTTGTAACCGCTGTTCTACTCCTACTATCACTACCTGTCCTAGCCGCTGGGATTACAATACTTCTAACAGACCGTAATCTAAATACTACATTCTTCGACCCGGCAGGAGGAGGAGACCCAATTCTATATCAACACTTATTCTGATTCTTCGGCCACCCAGAAGTATATATTCTAATCCTTCCAGGATTTGGTATTATTTCTCATGTAGTAGCCTACTATTCAGGTAAAAAAGAACCATTCGGATACATAGGAATAGTTTGAGCTATAATAGCAATTGGCCTTCTAGGCTTTATCGTGTGAGCCCACCACATGTTTACTGTCGGAATAGATGTAGACACTCGTGCCTATTTTACATCCGCAACAATAATTATCGCCATCCCAACAGGTGTAAAAGTATTTAGCTGACTCGCCACACTTCACGGAGGATCAATTAAATGAGAAACTCCAATACTATGAGCCCTTGGATTTATTTTCCTATTTACAGTAGGAGGATTAACAGGAATTGTCCTATCTAATTCATCACTTGACATCGTACTACACGACACATACTATGTAGTTGCACATTTCCATTATGTACTGTCTATAGGAGCTGTATTTGCCATCATAGCAGCCTTCGTCCACTGATTCCCACTTCTAACAGGATATACCCTACACAGCACCTGAACAAAAATTCACTTTGGGGTAATATTTATTGGAGTTAACCTCACATTCTTCCCACAACACTTCCTAGGCCTGGCTGGTATGCCACGACGATACTCTGACTATCCAGATGCCTATGCACTCTGAAATACAGTATCATCTATTGGGTCACTAATCTCCCTAGTAGCAGTAATTATGTTCCTATTTATTCTATGAGAAGCCTTTGCCGCCAAACGAGAAGTCCTATCCGTAGAACTAACTATAACAAATGTAGAATGACTTCACGGCTGCCCTCCTCCTTACCACACATACGAAGAGCCAGCATTTGTCCAAATTCAATCAAATTAACGAGAAAGGGAGGAATTGAACCCCCATATGCTGGTTTCAAGCCAGCCACATAACCACTCTGTCACTTCCTTCAAAAGACATTAGTAAAGTGTATATTACATCACCTTGTCAAGGTGCAATCGTAGGTTAAACCCCTGCATGTCTTATAACAAATTTAATGGCACATCCAACACAACTAGGATTCCAAGACGCGGCATCACCCGTTATAGAAGAGCTTCTACACTTCCACGACCATGCACTAATAATCGTATTCTTGATTAGCACCCTAGTACTATACATTATTGTTGCAATAGTTTCAACTAAACTTACTAATAAATATATTCTAGACTCCCAAGAAATCGAAATCGTATGAACCATCCTACCAGCTGTCATTCTGGTCTTAATTGCCCTACCCTCACTACGCATTCTATACCTTATAGACGAAATTAACGACCCCCACCTAACAATTAAAGCAATAGGACACCAATGATACTGAAGCTACGAGTATACAGACTATGAAAACCTAGGCTTTGACTCATATATAATTCCAACCCAAGACCTTGCCCCAGGACAATTCCGACTTCTAGAAACTGACCATCGTATAATTGTCCCAATAGAATCCCCAGTTCGAGTCCTAGTATCAGCTGAAGACGTATTACACTCATGAGCCGTCCCATCACTAGGTGTAAAAATAGATGCAGTACCAGGACGATTGAATCAGACCGCCTTCATCGCCTCTCGCCCAGGTCTGTTCTACGGACAATGCTCTGAAATCTGCGGCGCTAATCACAGCTTTATACCTATCGTCGTAGAAGCAGTCCCACTAGAACACTTCGAAAACTGATCCTCATTAATACTAGAAGACGCCTCGCTAGGAAGCTAAATATTGGACAAAGCATTGGCCTTTTAAGCCAAAGATTGGTGATTCCCGACCACCCCTAGTGAAATGCCACAATTAAACCCAGGCCCTTGATTCGCAATCTTAGTATTCTCCTGACTAATCTTCTTAACCATTATTCCAACTAAAATTTTAAACCACACCTCGCCAAATGAACCAACCCCAGTAAGTGCTGAAAAACACAAAACTGACTCCTGAGACTGACCATGATAGCAAGCTTCTTTGACCAATTTGCAAGCCCATCTTACCTAGGTATCCCACTAATTGCCGTTGCAATTGCACTGCCATGAGTTCTCTACCCAACCCCATCATCACGATGAATCAACAACCGACTCATCACCCTTCAAGGATGATTCATTAACCGATTTACAAATCAACTAATACTACCCCTAAATGTAGGAGGACATAAATGAGCACTATTACTAGCCTCCTTAATAATCTTCCTAATTACAATTAACATACTAGGCCTACTCCCATACACCTTTACACCCACAACACAACTGTCACTCAACATAGGATTTGCCGTACCACTATGACTTGCCACAGTAATTATTGGAATGCGAAACCAACCAACAGTTGCCCTAGGACATCTCCTGCCAGAAGGAACACCCATCCCACTAATTCCAGTACTAATCATTATCGAAACAATTAGTCTATTCATTCGACCACTAGCCCTTGGAGTACGACTAACAGCCAACCTGACTGCAGGTCACTTGTTAATTCAACTCATCGCCACAGCCGTATTTGTCCTCCTACCTATAATACCGACAGTAGCAATTCTAACTGCCACTGTACTTTTCCTACTCACACTATTAGAAGTAGCCGTAGCAATAATTCAAGCCTATGTATTTGTACTTCTTCTAAGCCTATACTTACAAGAAAACGTTTAATGGCCCACCAAGCACATGCCTATCACATAGTTGACCCAAGCCCATGACCCCTAACCGGAGCCATTGCCGCACTACTAATAACATCCGGATTAGCAATCTGATTCCACTTCCACTCAACAACACTAATAACCTTAGGACTAATTCTCCTACTTCTTACAATATACCAATGATGACGTGACATTATCCGAGAAGGGACATTCCAAGGCCACCACACACCCCCAGTACAAAAAGGACTACGATATGGAATAATCCTATTTATCACCTCCGAAGTATTCTTCTTCCTTGGATTCTTCTGAGCCTTCTATCACTCAAGCCTAGCACCAACACCAGAACTAGGAGGATGCTGACCCCCAACAGGAATTACCCCACTAGACCCATTCGAAGTACCACTCCTTAACACAGCTGTACTACTAGCATCAGGAGTTACAGTCACATGAGCCCACCACAGCATTATAGAAGGAGAGCGAAAACAAGCCATTCAATCCCTAGCACTAACAATTCTACTTGGATTATATTTTACTGCCCTACAGGCCATAGAGTATTATGAAGCGCCATTCACAATCGCAGATGGAGTCTACGGCTCAACATTCTTCGTAGCCACAGGATTCCACGGACTACACGTTATCATTGGATCATCCTTCCTTGCAGTATGCCTTCTACGACAAATCCAATACCACTTTACATCCGAACATCACTTTGGCTTTGAAGCCGCCGCCTGATACTGACACTTTGTCGACGTAGTATGACTATTCCTATACGTATCAATCTATTGATGAGGCTCATAATCTTTCTAGTATTAATGTTAGTACAAGTGACTTCCAATCACACAGTCTTGGTTAAACCCCAAGGAAAGATAATGAATTTAATCATAACCATCTTAGTTATTACAGTAACCCTCTCCCTAGTTTTAGCAATTGTATCCTTTTGATTACCCCAAATAAATCCAGACACAGAAAAATTATCCCCCTACGAGTGCGGATTTGACCCACTAGGATCTGCCCGCCTACCATTCTCCTTACGATTCTTCCTAGTAGCTATCCTTTTCCTCCTATTTGACCTGGAAATTGCCCTACTCCTCCCACTACCATGAGGAGATCAACTCCATAACCCTACTGGAACATTCTTCTGAGCCACAACAGTACTAATTATTCTAACCCTTGGACTAATTTATGAATGAACCCAAGGCGGCCTAGAATGAGCAGAATAGGGAGTTAGTCCAAAACAAGACCTCTGATTTCGGCTCAGAAAATCGTGGTTTAATTCCACGGCCCCCTTATGACACCCGTACATTTCAGCTTTAGCTCAGCATTTATTCTAGGGTTAATAGGATTAGCATTCCATCGTACACACCTATTATCCGCACTCCTGTGCTTAGAGGGAATAATACTATCCCTATTTATTGCACTAGCCCTATGAGCCCTACAATTCGAATCCACTGGATTCTCCACAGCCCCTATGCTATTACTAGCCTTCTCTGCCTGCGAAGCTAGCACAGGCCTAGCACTACTAGTTGCTACAGCCCGTACCCACGGTACCGACCGCCTACAAAACCTAAATCTCCTACAATGCTAAAAGTACTAATCCCCACAATCATGTTATTCCCAACAATCTGACTAACCTCCCCCAAATGGCTTTGATCAACAACCACAGCACACAGCCTACTAATCGCCCTAATTAGCCTAACATGATTAAAATGAACATCAGAAACTGGATGAACCTCTTTAAATTCATATATAGCCACAGACCCACTATCAACCCCGCTACTAGTATTAACATGCTGACTACTACCACTAATAATCTTAGCTAGCCAAAACCATATCAACCCCGAACCTATTAACCGGCAACGCCTGTACATTACACTTCTTGCCTCATTACAAACCTTCCTAATCATAGCATTTGGTGCCACAGAAATCATTATATTCTACATTATATTTGAAGCCACACTTATTCCAACCCTAATTATTATCACTCGATGAGGAAACCAAACCGAGCGCCTAAACGCAGGAACCTACTTCCTGTTCTACACTTTAGCAGGATCCCTCCCACTACTAGTCGCCCTACTACTTATACAACAATCCACTGGGACACTATCCATACTAGTGCTACAATACTCACAACCTCTACAACTTAACTCATGAGGACATATAGTCTGATGAGCAGGCTGCCTAATCGCATTCCTAGTTAAAATACCACTATATGGCGTACACCTTTGATTACCAAAAGCACACGTAGAAGCCCCCGTGGCAGGATCTATGGTACTTGCAGCCGTCCTACTAAAACTAGGAGGATATGGAATAATACGCATAATAATTATATTAGACCCACTATCAAAAGAACTAGCCTACCCATTCATCATCTTAGCCTTATGAGGTATTATCATAACCGGCTCAATCTGCTTACGACAAACAGACCTAAAATCACTAATCGCTTACTCATCCGTCAGCCACATAGGCCTAGTAGCAGGAGGAATCCTTATCCAAACCCCATGAGGATTTTCAGGAGCAATTATCCTAATAATCGCCCACGGACTAGTATCCTCAGCATTATTCTGCTTAGCCAACACAGCATACGAACGAACGCATAGCCGAACAATAATCCTCGCCCGAGGACTACAAGTAATTTTCCCACTAACTGCTGTCTGATGATTCATCGCCAACCTAGCCAACCTAGCACTCCCTCCCCTACCAAACCTAATAGGGGAACTAATAATTATCACAACCCTATTCAACTGATCCCCATGAACAATTTTACTAACAGGGCTAGGAACACTAATCACAGCTGGCTACTCACTGTACATATTCCTTATATCACAACGAGGCCCAACACCCAGTCATATTACAGGACTCCAACCATTCCACACCCGAGAACACCTACTAATAACTATACACCTGATCCCAGTCATTCTTCTTGTAACAAAACCTGAACTCATATGAGGATGATGCTACTGTAAGTATAGTTTAACTAAAATATTAGATTGTGATTCTAAAGACAGGAGTTAAAACCCCCTTACTCACCAAGGAAGTACAGAAAATAGTAAGCACTGCTAATCCTTACCTACCATGGTTAAATTCCGTGGCTTCCTTGCGCTTTCAAAGGATAACAGCTCATCCGTTGGTCTTAGGAACCAAAAACTCTTGGTGCAAATCCAAGTGAAAGCTAGAATGGCACTAATTATACACTCATCCCTCCTCCTAATCTTCTTTATCCTAATATATCCACTACTAACCACACTCAACCCCAACCAACAAGAATCCAAACTAGCAGAAATAACTAAAACTGCAGTCAGCTCAGCATTCTTCGTCAGCCTCTTACCACTAATAATTTTCCTAAACCTAAAAACAGAAGGTATTATTACAAACTGACATTGAATAAATACCCAAACATTTGACGTCAATATTAGCTTTAAATTCGACCACTATTCACTAATCTTTGTCCCAATCGCCCTATACGTCACCTGATCAATTCTAGAATTTGCACTATGATATATACACTCAGACCCCTGTATCAACCGATTCTTCAAATATTTACTTACATTCCTAGTAGCTATAATCATTCTAGTTACAGCCAACAACATATTCCAACTATTTATTGGCTGAGAAGGAGTAGGGATTATATCATTCCTACTCATCGGATGATGACACGGCCGAGCAGACGCCAACACAGCAGCCCTCCAAGCCGTTATTTATAACCGTGTAGGAGACATTGGACTAATCATAACCATAGCCTGATTTGCAATAAACCTCAACTCATGAGAAATTCAACAAATCTTCACCCTATCAAAAGACTTCAACATAACAATTCCACTTATAGGACTTGCCCTAGCAGCCACAGGAAAATCAGCCCAATTTGGCCTACACCCATGACTTCCTTCCGCCATAGAGGGTCCCACGCCAGTATCCGCCCTACTACACTCAAGCACCATAGTTGTTGCAGGAATCTTCCTACTAATTCGACTTCACCCACTCATAGAAAACAACGAACTAGCACTAACTATCTGCCTATGCCTAGGAGCACTAACCTCATTATTTACAGCTACCTGTGCTCTAACCCAAAATGATATCAAAAAAATTGTAGCTTTCTCAACATCCAGCCAATTAGGATTAATAATAGTTACAATTGGACTAAATCAACCACAACTAGCATTCCTTCATATCTGCACACACGCCTTCTTCAAGGCCATACTATTCCTATGCTCAGGCTCAATTATTCACAGCCTAAACGACGAACAAGACATCCGAAAAATAGGAGGCTTATTCAATATTATACCTGCCACCTCAACCTACTTCACAATCGGAAGCCTAGCCCTAACAGGAACCCCATTCCTAGCAGGCTTCTTCTCAAAAGATGCAATTATTGAAGCCCTAAACACCTCCTACCTAAACGCCTGAGCCCTAATCCTTACATTAATTGCCACCTCATTCACTGCAGTCTATAGCTTCCGACTGGTATACTTTGTAATTATAGGAACCCCACGATTCCTGCCCCTATCCCCAATTAACGAAAACAACCCCCTAGTTATTAATCCCATTCAACGACTAGCCTGAGGAAGCATCATTGCAGGATTTATCATCACCCACAACTTCCTGCCTATAAAAACACCAATCATAACAATACCCACAACCCTCAAAATAGCAGCCTTACTAGTAACCATCATAGGCCTACTAATTGCCATAGACCTAGCCAACATAACTAGCAAACAAGTAAAAATTACCCCAATTATTACTACACACCATTTCTCCAACATACTAGGATTCTTCCCAGCAACCACCCACCGACTACTCCCAAAACTTAAACTCACCCTAGGACAGTCGGCCGCCACACAACTCGACAAAACATGACTTGAAACAATCGGACCAAAAGGCCTAGCACTGACTCAAACAATTATAGCCAAAATTACAAATGACATCACACGAGGGATAATTAAAACATACCTAACAATCTTCCTCCTAACCCTTATTCTAGCAACTATCCCCGTAATTCTCTAAACAGCCCGAAGAGTGCCACGACTCAACCCTCGAGTAAGCTCCAACACAACTAACAAAGTTAGAAGCAACACCCAAGCACAAATAACTAACATACCCCCACCAGACGAATATATAACAGCTACACCACTAATATCACCACGCAAAACAGAAAACTCTTTCAACCCATCCACAACCACCCAAGAACCCTCATATCAACCACTTCAAAAAAGACCCGCCACTAAACTAACCCCAAGCAAGTAAATTAAAACATAACCCAACACAGAACGACTCCCCCAGGCCTCAGGAAAAGGCTCAGCAGCTAAAGCCGCTGAATAAGCAAAAACTACAAGTATACCCCCTAAATAAATTAAAAAAAGAACCAGCGACAAAAAAGAACCTCCATGACCAACTAAAACCCCACACCCAACCCCAGCTGCAACCACCAACCCAAAAGCAGCAAAATAAGGAGTAGGATTAGAAGCAACAGCAACTAAACCCACAACCAAAGCTATCAACAATAAAAACATAAAATAGGTCATAATTCTTGCTCAGACTTTAACCGAGACCAATGACTTGAAGAACCACCGTTGTTATTCAACTACAAGAACCATTAATGGCAAGCCTACGAAAAACACACCCCCTCATTAAAATTGCTAACGACGCATTAGTTGATCTACCAGCACCATCCAATATTTCAGCATGATGAAATTTTGGCTCCCTATTAGGACTATGCTTAATTACCCAAATCCTAACAGGATTATTTCTAGCCATACACTACACCTCCGATATTTCTACCGCATTCTCATCAGTTACCCATATTTGCCGAGACGTAAATTACGGATGACTAATCCGCAACATACACGCTAACGGAGCATCTTTCTTCTTCATCTGCATCTACATACACATTGCTCGCGGCCTATACTACGGATCTTACCTCTACAAAGAAACCTGAAATATTGGCGTAGTTCTACTACTATTAGTAATAATAACAGCCTTTGTAGGCTACGTACTCCCATGAGGACAAATATCATTCTGAGGTGCTACCGTAATTACAAACCTCCTATCTGCCGTCCCATACATAGGAGATGCGCTAGTCCAGTGAATCTGAGGTGGCTTCTCAGTAGACAATGCAACACTCACACGATTCTTCGCATTCCACTTCCTACTACCATTTATTATCGCCGCCGCAACCATCCTCCACCTATTATTTCTTCACGAAACAGGATCAAATAATCCAATCGGACTAAACTCAGACGCAGACAAAATCTCCTTCCATCCATATTTCACATATAAAGACCTACTCGGGTTTGTAATTATACTACTATCCCTAACACTACTAGCACTGTTCTCCCCAAACCTACTAGGAGACCCAGAAAACTTCACACCAGCAAACCCACTAGTCACCCCACCACATATCAAGCCAGAATGATACTTCCTATTTGCGTACGCCATCCTACGATCAATTCCAAACAAACTAGGTGGTGTACTAGCATTACTATTCTCAATTCTAGTACTAATGGTAGTACCTTTACTCCACACCTCAAAACAACGAGGACTAACATTCCGCCCAATCACCCAATTCCTATTCTGAACCTTAGTAGCAGACATGGCTATCCTAACATGAATTGGAGGTATACCAGTAGAACACCCATTCATCATCATTGGACAAATCGCATCAGTATTATACTTCGCACTATTCCTTATCTTCATTCCATTAGCAGGATGACTAGAAAATAAAGCACTAGAATGAGCTTGCCCTAGTAGCTTAGTCTAAAAGCATCGGTCTTGTAATCCGAAGATCGGAGGTTAAACTCCTCCCTAGCGCCCAGAAAAAAGAGATTTTAACTCTCACCCCTGGCTCCCAAAGCCAGAATTCTAAATTAAACTATTTTCTGAAATAAAAGCCCACATAACTCAGCATACACATATGCATGGTGTTACACTAGTATATTAAATATATCTATGTATTATCACCAACTCATTATTTTGACCATAAAGCAAGTACTAGATTCTAAGCTATACATAAAGCATATTATTAAGACTCAGAAATACTATTATCTCGACCTGGGAAATAGATTAATCCATAAAATTTTGACCTCAAAATTTTCCTTGCATGAATCAATTAACATCTAATTAGGATATATTAATGTAGTAAGAGACCACCAACCAGTTTATATAAAGGCATATCATGCATGATAGAATCAGGGACAATAATTGTGGGGGTTGCACNNNGTGAACTATTACTGGCATCTGGTTCCTATTTCAGGTACATAACTGTATAATTCCCCACTCGGATAATTATACTGGCATCTGATTAATGGTGTATTACATATGTCTCGTTACCCACCATGCCGGGCATTCTCTTATATGCATAGGGTATCTTTTTTCTGGTTTCAACTCATCTGGCATCTCAGAGTGCAAATTCAAATGTTAATCAAGGTGGAACATTTCTCTTGTATGGCATACTAAAAATGAATTATCGTAAGACATAACTTAAGAATTACATTATTCTAAGTCAAGTGCATATCATATCCATCTCTTATTCAACTATACCTGCTATGATGCCCCCCTTGGTTTTTGCGCGACAAACCCCCCTACCCCCCTACGCTCAGTGAATCCTGTTTTCCTTGTCAAACCCCTAAACCAAGGAGGACTCGAGAACGTAGCAGACCGTGAGTTGAGATAAAATTGGCCATCCCAAATTATATATATATATATATATATATGCATCAATTTTTACATTTTTTACACCAAAACATTAGCCTAACAAACCCCACCAAAATTTTACAAAAATAACTCGGCACTAAATATCCCAATATTATTAATCA